TGATCTCGAGAATACTCAAAGTTTAGGCAAGACTTTCTCTAAATACAGACGAATCTAATACAAGAGAGAATGTAATGAGGGTGCTGAATAATAGATGAAGAGTAAAGCTAGTATTTTTGTGTTCTGAAAAAAGTGTCCCGGAAATAAAAAAAAAGTTTATAGTTTCAGAAAAGGGTAAAAGGTAAAATTATAAGTACTACAACTTCCACTTGACTGGTGTGTTTTTAAGCCCTTGGAATCTCATTATATCTTTGTATATGTGAGGTGAGGTACGTAGAAAATTTTATGCAACATCATATTATTTATTCTGAATATATATCTACACTTTTTATTTTTTCAACAGAGAATGTGAGATAATCGAAGATGATGAATGCCATTGAATGCTGTTGTTATTCATAATGCAGTTCACCTTACCAGCTATCCCTGTTGTTGTTAGTTGTTTTCTATATCTGCTGGTTAATGCAGCGGAACAACAATGCAGCTATCATTAAAGAACAAACCCATTAACTTGATGAATATACGGGAAGTTCTAGAGTTCATGATTATGAATGCAGTTGGAATAATGCCAGGTCTATCATGATCGAGTTCTAATATCTAGCTGGGAATAGATTCTATAATGCTTCTTGAGTCTATTTCTCTATTGTTGTCTAATGTGTTGCCTATCAAATGCAGTAATATCAATTCAATGTTGTTATTCATAATGCAGTCCCCTTTCTATTCTAAGACTCTATAGAAAATGCATCTTTAATGAGTTCATGAGAGGTCTAGATTTAATTGATACAATTCTTCTTTTTTCCGGTCCTCTCAATTTTCTTTGAATGTTGTTATTCATGCTCGTAAGTCTGTGTTGGTAAGTCTGGTTTCATTGTATTCTTTCTTTTTTTCTCTAGAACTGCATTGGTGACTCATTTACTGAATTGACATTCCTACGTCATCTTGTATTCGGGATCATACATTATTCATGAATAACATCATTAAAGAGTTATCTCTAGAACCATATAAGACATATGACCCATAGAAGAACTAGAACAACTTGCTGTACAGGATTCAGATATAGATAGATGGTAATGGTAGTCGTAGTGGTAGTCTTTCATGAACTATAGTTGAAGTTGAACTTGATGATGGGGATGGGCTCGTATTAGGGTCAAAATGTTGATTCGGGTCTGGAATAGTTGTAGTTGTCTGTGACATTGACCCAAACCCTATCCCCTCTCTTCACCCTCCTTTTCGCCTCCACGTAGGCGAGCTCGTACCATATCGAGCTCGACGACGTGTTCCCGAACCGGTGCAGCGTCATCTTCGACGCCTCGGTCTGGTCCCGCGACAGCCTCAGGCTCCGCTCGAGCTCCTCGATCACCGCCCGCCCGCCCGCATGGATGCAGAAGTGCCCGAACGCCCGGCCAAACTCCGGCACGTAGGGCCGGAGCTTAAAGACCCGCGTGGCGGCGTATCGGAGCTGCTCGGAGACGGGTAGCACGAGCGGCCCGAGCTCGGAGATGTTCCGGCGAAGAGCTCGAGCCGCGACGGACATGAGATCCTTCGAGAGCGAGACGCCGGTCTCGCCGGAGTTGTCTTGGCGTTGGACGACGCACGAGAAGGCTGAGGTGTCGTCGTCGGAGCCGCCGCGGTGGGTCCGGACGGCGTGGAGGAGCTTGTATTTGGCGCGGCGGTTGTGGCGGGACGAGGAGGAGAGGAGGAGGGCGGCGCCGCCGACGCGGAAGAGGCAGTTTGGGAGGAGCATGGACTTGTCGTTGCCGAAGTACCAGTTTTGGGTGATGTTTTCGGTGCTGACGACTAGGGCTAGGGTTTCGCGGCTGCAGACTCGGAGCAGGGACTACGGTCTCTGTGTTGCTGTTTCGTTTTTTTTTTTTCCAAAGATTTTACATTGCGATTTAGTATTTGGATCTGACATGCTGAGAGACTACTGATTATACCATAATGATTTCATAATAGAATCTAACATAGGAATTGGAAATGCGATATCGCATAAAATAAGGAGCTAGGTAGAGAAAGATAATTGAGAACGAGATAGAAATAGCGATTACGAAACGACCTACTTAACATGCATAGATAGAAACAACTTAGAACAGAAAAGTAGAATTATTCTTTGATCATCCGAAACGTGAGACTTAGTTGAGCTTGAGGTTTCTCATCCTGCAATAGAAAGAAAGAAAAAATTTAAATGAAGCCACAATAGATTCCACTGATTAAATACATGAAAAAGAAAAAAAGAGAAGGAAAAAAAAAAAAACAACAACTCTTGGGTTCGTTTGGTTTGTTTTGAACATTCATTGCATATATCAAATAATTTGTTTTCTTGAATAAGTTTCTGTTAATCACTTCTTGTACGAACTAATAAGAGTAAAAATAAATGTGTTTTTTTACTTCGTTTTTTTTTTAATATTTTTAGGAAGGCTCTTTTTTTTTTTCTTTTTGTTTACAGATTCTTATATGTACATTGGTAAGCTTTATATTTGGGAAGCACTATGGTGGGACAAAA